TTTACCAAGAAATCACGAAATGCTATGGTTCTTAAATATGATTTGAAATTGATTCAGAAGTAATTCGCGGAATCATGCACCCCTTTCCCTTTGGTCCTTAGTTATAATGAAAAAAGGGTGCAGCTGGTTGGGTCCAGCCTATTCTTGAAATAAACAACTCGCACACACTCCCTTTCCAAAAAAGATCAATACACCAATCACTACACTTAGATTTATTGGATTAGTTGCTAAAATATCAGTATTAAACCCAAAACTCCCGGCGAATGGCCAGTGAATCAAAGAAACGAAAGAATCGGTTACATTTTTCATATGATCTCCTCTTTTAGATGGAAAAAAACAAAGAATTGCGTTTTTTTTTTTTTCTACGTAATTCCATAATATTTAGATATTTATTTAATTTCTTGATTTTTTTTAGTAATTTTCCTATTTCGACACCGAGTCAAAAATTTATTTCGAAACCCTTTCTTTGAATTAGCAATTGGGGATTCCCGCTAAGAAAGATACTTTTTCGTATTAGAGTATTAGGGACCGGGACTTCTGTCAATTGTAAAACCCCCCGTTTGCGTTTGTTGCAACATCCCTTAAAAATAGCTTTAGACTAAGAAAGGGAAAGAAAAAAGCGAATTGGTATGCTTATTTTTTCTTTTTAATCCTCAAAGAAGTCCTTGCAATTGTAGGAGTTAAATCTTGATAGAATTCGAAAAAAGCCTGACAGACAGATATACTAAATACGAAAAAGAATAAGTCAATTTCCTTTCCTATTTATAGGATTAAACAAAAGGATTCGCAAATAAAAGCGCTAAGGCTACAACCAGCCCATAAATTGTTAAAGCTTCCATAAAAGCCAGACTAAGCAATAACGTACCTCGTATTTTTCCCTCCGCCTCGGGTTGTCTCGCAATCCCCTCGACTGCTTGGCCCGCAGCAGTACCTTGACCAACCCCAGGTCCAATAGAAGCAAGCCCAACAGCCAACCCAGCGGCAATAACGGAAGCGGCAGAAATCAGTGGATTCATGATAAGTTCCTCGCACTAAAATAAAGAAAAAATAAAGAAATCGTTAATGATACAATTGTCCAATGAATTATGACTTAATTATTCCGTCACTAGGGTTCACCCAGCCGAAGTAACTAAAAACTCCGAATTGGAGTAATAATAATATTATTTTTGAACCATCAAAACTATTTTAATATCCCTTTTTTAGTTCCGATCCACACGGGCACAACACAGGATTTTTGTGAATCCATACGAATTTGACTTTTCTTCTTTCATTTCTTTTTTCGGAACCTTTTTTTGAATTCTTCGTTCGTTTTCTTTATTTTATCTCGTTATTTTTAGTGATTCAATTCCCAGTCAAAGCAAAGACGAAATCCAACAAGTTCTATTGGAATCCTTATCAAAATTCATAAGAGTCACAAGAGTAGGGTGAATTAGATATATCTTTAGTTCATAGATAACTAGCAATATCTAATATCCCATATACATGTCTTTCTTCCAGAACGTAAACTAACTATTTATATCTTGGATTCAAAGTATTATTCGTCTCTTAAAGTTAATCGTATTCTAGAACCCCTTTTCAATAAATCCACACGAGTTGGCATTTTATTCCATATACCTAAATAGGTCCCCCTGGTCCAATCACCCCGTTTTTTATGACTCTCTTTTTTTTAGAAATTTTCTTTCTATTCCTTTTCGTTATCATTATCCAACATGTCTACAAGCGAATTAGACAAATTCATTGGGGCGAATCATTGTATACTAGTATTTGATTGAGGTATGGACATGCAATTTCTTATTTATTATATTTTCTTTTGTTCAATCCTTGAATTGAAGAATTGACTAAAATCAACTAAAAGGGGAATCGTCTTAGAAAGCATCTTTCGTTTCTTTTTTTTTTTTAATCAATCGCCTGTTCTGTTTCTGTTATACTATAAAAATTTTTATCGAAATTATCACTCTTGGTATTTGTTATTGGAATTGGATGAACAAAACAATATAAAGAGAATATTAGTTGACGGGGAGTATGATATAATAAAGACAAAGAGTAATTTTAGGAAAAAGATCTTTTTTTGATCTCTTTCCTACAATTTTCCAATATCGTAATTTTTTTTTATACGACTTTTATACGACCAAGAGTCGTATATTCTATATTTGTAGATTTTTGTTTGTATATGTATATTTCCTAAATCCATTATCTTGAGTTACGCATACATTGCCTTGTTCTAAGCTACAAAAAAAAGATAATTTTGAAAACGAGTCAATGATGTCCCTCCATAGATTCGCCTATATAAGCCGCAGCTAAAGTTGCAAAAATAAGAGCTTGAATCCCGCTTGTAAATAATCCAAGGAACATAACAGGTATAGGAACCACTAAAGGGACTAAAGAAACAAGAACAACAACTACTAATTCATCGGCTAATATATTCCCAAAAAGTCGAAAACTAAGTGATAAGGGTTTTGTGAAATCTTCTAAAATGTTAATGGGTAAAAGAATTGGAGTCGGTTGAATGTATTTACTGAAATAACTTAATCCCTTTTTTGAAAGACCCGCATAGAAGTATGCTACTGACGTGAGCAAAGCTAAAGCAACGGTAGTATTTATATCATTCGTGGGGGCGGCTAACTCCCCATGAGGTAACTCGATGATTTTCCACGGTAAAAGAGCACCTGACCAATTCGAAACAAAAATAAAAAGAAACATAGTTCCAATAAAGGGAACCCATGGACCATATTCTTCTCCAATCTGAGTTTTGCTCACGTCTCGAATGAATTCAAGGACATATTCGAAGAAATTTTGACTAGCAGTTGGAACGGTTTGTGGATTCCGAACGGCTAGAAAGGCTGAACCTAATAAGATAGCAATTACAACCCAAGAAGTAATAAGTACTTGGGCGTGGACTTGGAACCCGCCTATTTGCCAATAGAAATGTTGGCCTACTTCCACACCGGATATATCGTATAACGCCTTTAGTGTGTTGATGGAACATGATAGAACATTCATATTGTCCTCTGACCGAAATAGAAATTAAAAAGGAATTATTTTGATTCAACTATCTTTTTTTCGACTTGTCTACTTGAATTGTATATTTTGAATATCTGCTAATTACATTTGAATATCTGCTAATTTCATAATATCCACCAGTTTTTGTTTCTTTTCTTTTGTGTGATTTAGGAATAGTACCCAAGCCATAAATCCATGGAGTTACTAAAATCATTTCCTTATCTTATTATTAATCAACGATTTCGTATATAGCTAGAGCTACCCTCACAAATTGCGAATACTAATTTGTTAAGAATTAATCGGATTGAAGCTATAGCGTCATCATTTGCTGGAATCGAGATATCTGCGAGATCGGGGTCACAATTTGTATCGATTAAACAAATTGTTGGAATTCCCAAAGTGATACATTCTCGAAGAGCCCTATATTCTTCGTGCTGATCAACGATGATTACAATATCGGGTACCCTCGTCATATATTTAATCCCCCCCAGATACGTTTGCAGGCGTGATAATTCTCTCTTCAAAATAGCGGCACCCCTTTTGGGAAGACTGTCAAATCTCCCCTTTTTTTGTTCCGTTCTCAAATTCCTAAACTTGTGAAGTCTCGTTTCTGTAGTGGACCAATTCGTTAACATACCACCGAGCCATTTTTTATTAACATAATGACACCGAGCCTTTATTGCAGCTCGCGCGACTGAATCAGCTGCTTTATTTTTAGTACCAACAATTAAGAATAGTTTTCCTCTACTTGCTGCATCAAAAACTAAATCACAAGCTTCTGATAAAAAACGAGCAGTTCGAGTAAGATTTGTAATATGAATACCTTTATGTTTTGCAGATATATAAGGTGCCATTCTAGGATTCCATTTCCGAGTACCATGACCAAAATGAATTCCGGCTTCCATCATCTCTTCCAAATGGATGTTCCAATATCTTCTTGCCATTTCTCCCCCACTTTTTCTTTTTTTTTCTTAAGAGACGAGGCGCCCTGAAATAAATAATTGTTCCAAAGGAACCTTCTCTTCTACCAGAGATTTACCGTCGATACAGACCCGATCCGGTCCATTCATTACTTTCTATTCATTATTATGCTTTTTTCTTACCACTAAGAAATCAAACGATCACAAATAGTTAAAAGAATCCGCCCCTAGGACTTATTAAACCCTCTAGCAATTGTTCTGATGTATCATGTAAAGTTGTTGAAATGCAAGAGTCAAATAATTCTCTGTGGTGTAAGAAAATATCTCTCATTCCCCCCCCAAAAAAATTCCTTTTTTGTTTTTTTCTTTCCAAAAGAATGGTGTTATGCTGCCTTGAACAGTGCACTAATCCTTTGAATCCGGTACCTGCAGGTATTATTCCCCCCAGAACAACGTTTTCCTTCAAGCCCTTCAACCAATCGATACGACCTCGGAGAGCTGCTTTTGCTAAAACTCGCGTGGTTTCTTGAAAACTTGCTTCGGATATAAAACTTTGAGTATTCAGAGATGCTCTCGTTATTCCCAATAATATAGTTCGATAACAGATCACTTCTTCCAAAGCGCGCCCCGTTCGTTCCGCTCGTAACAATCCAATTAGTTCGCCGGGTAAAAAAATATTAAACATTTCGTCTTCTGAAACCAAGACTTTTGATGTTATTTGACGTACAATAATTTCTATATGCTTATTATGGATCTGCACCCCCTGCGATCGATAAATCTTTTGGATCTTATTAACCAAAGAGATACGACTTTGCACTATAGTTAGCTCAGCACCAATCAAGAATCCCCAAGGAATCCCAAGAATTCTTGTTATACGCACGTTCCAACCCTCAACTCTCTTTTCTAGGTTCATCGATATTGAATCAAGCGAACGCACTTCTACCACTTGTTCTACTTTTGGAAGACCCTGCGTTATATCACCAGATCGCGATTTTTCATATATAAATGTAACTAATGTATCCCCTTCGTAAAAGATTTCTCCATAATGCCCATGAACAGTAGCTCCAGGAGTAGCCAAATAAGGTTTAGCTGGTCGTATTACTACAGAGTTAACTTTAACAATTAAAACTTGACCAGATTTAAAGTGTGGTCCGTTTTTGGTTATACATACATTTTCACAAAGAAACTGCCCAAGACTAATTATCGGGGGCATTTCATCACAATAATTATGATGGAGAAAATACCAATTCAAATTAAATGGATTCAAAATAATCTTACTGTCTGTATCAGGATTAGAAATTTCTCCCTTTTCGTCCATTAAATAATATTTAAGTACTTGACGAGTCTGTTTTAAATTGTCAAGTTTCAAATATTTAGTTACCGAGCGATAATTATGAGTTTTTAAATAGTAAAATGAATAAAAATTCGCAATTTGAAGGACTGTTCCTAAGGGTCGCAATGAATTTCTAATTGGGGTTAGAGAATCCTTTTGAATTGGAATTGATTGTTTTATTAAATTGGGATATTTTACATCGTTCAACGGACCCATTCGAAAATAATTAGATGATGACAAAATTATAAAAGATTGGCATTCCTTATTTTTATTCAACAACGTACGAATAGTTCCTTTATTTTGGCTAAGTGATTGTTTAACCCCCGCCTTGCCAAAAAACGAATAAAACGGATTGCTATTGGTACGAATGGAACCATTATCAGAGATCAATCCTAAAACTGACGGATGATTCCTTTTTCTGATATATGAAATTTGGGATTTCACTAAGTTGGTTCTTAAGAAATCGCGAATTAGACCATTTGTACGTACTTCAACAAAGGAAGCACAAACCTCTTCGGCGGAAGAACTTTTTTTGTCTTGTTCCCAATTCAAGACTAAACACGTCCGAACTAATTGAATACTTGTATCAGGAATTGCCCGAGCGGCTTTGCCCTTCCCATAAAGTACATAATTGACAACTCTAAATTGCATATTATCCTTTTCCCGCAGCGGAGCCCGGGGGAAGAGTGTTGCTAAATTTATACCGTCCGCTATTTCATATGTGACTACGGGTCGAACCAAAACAAAAAACTTTTTCTTTGTAGGTGTGATCCGTTGAATATAGATCCATTTTTTTAATTTTTTTGATTCCTTAGTGGCTTGCTTAAGTTCTTTTTTTTCTCTTTCTGGCGGTATCAAGATGCCACTGTGTCGGGATATCTTATCGATCTCTCCGGGAAAATGGATATCTCCTGAAAATATTTTTAGTTCAATACCCCCCCTTTTTCTCTCCATTCGGACCAATCCGCCCACTCGGCTTCTTATATTTAAAGCGACTCGTGTATCTACTGCAATGATACTATTATTCCGTACCATTAGGTAAGAAGATTCGAGAAAAATATGCACTTCCTCGGGAATGAAAAAAAGGCGATCTATTTTCATTTGGTATTTTGTCTTAATTTTTTTGAGTCCTCGATACTCAATCAAGTCCTCTTTTTTGACGATTGAATGCGCCCCCAGAGTCCCATATTTAGTAATTCCGGAACTCTTTTTTCCATATCGAGGATCGTCGAAATAAGCAAGAATACTATTTCTATGCAAAATGCCCCCTATGGGTATTTCAATCAAGATACCTGAATGGGGCATTAGTTCTTTCTCTTGTTCTTGAATCGAGTGCAATGGAATACGAAATCGATTTCTTTGTCTTTTTGCCAATAAATCCGAATTCGCGTGGAAAATTGCAGGATGTATGAGATTATAATGACTAGTACCTATGATTCTATTAAATCCCAAATAATCAGACATCTCAAGAATTCCACCTTCTTTTTTAGAAGAAAACTCAGAACGAAATAATTTGTCTCTCGCTTGATCATTATTCACTGAGAGTGAGAGTCTAGAAATCTCTCTTGGTTCGATAGAAAGAGTAAGAGAATGAATATTCATTTGATCTTGATCCTTGTAGAGCGAAAAAGCAACTATACTCGATCTGCCTGAACCCCCCGATAATATCCATAAATGACTTGTTTTTGTTAAGAGGTGTACATTACTATATTTAAATTCGGTTACATGGTACACATCAGTACTCCAGTGCATTTCTCCTTCTGAATCAGAATAGATATGTTTTCGAACCCTCTCTTTAAAATTAAAAGTGTATGCTCCCGCCTGAATCTCAGCAATCACTTGTTCTGATTCGACATATTGATCGTTTTGAACTAAAAGAAAACTTTTTTGTGGAATAATCACATTATGCATAATATCTTCACTCTCAATAATTACATCCAAATCTATCGAACATAGAAAAGCAGGATGCCCGTGACGTGTGCGCGTGGGATCAACCAAATCCTCGTTGAATTTTATTTTACCATTAGAAGGGGCTCGTACATGTTCTGCAGTGCACCCTGTAAATACGCCACCAGTATGAAAAGTTCTTAATGTTAGTTGAGTCCCCGGTTCCCCAATAGATTGACCCGAAATAATACCTACGGCTTCCCCCAATTCAACCAGGTCACCATGAGTAGGACTCCGACCGTAGCATAATCGACAGATCCAAGATGTACTCCTACAAGTAAAAGGGGTTCGAATAGATAT